CTCTTGTATTTCATTAATTGACTTTCCCTTAATTAAGACGAAATTCTGTAAAAACCCCCGCCTTCTTGAAAATATTATAAACAGTTCCTGTAGGTTGAGCGCCTTTTTCAAGAAAATATAGAATAGCAGGAATATTTAAAGAGGTTTGATTATTTATCGGATCATAAAAACCCACTTTACGAAGATCTCTTCCTTCTCTTCGGGATCGAACATCAATTGCAACGATTCGATAAACAACTCATCGGGATAGACGTAGATAAACTAGAACCCCCCCTAGAAACGTATACGAAGTTTTCTCCTCGTACGGCTCGAGAAATTAAAAGATATGTCTATGTATCCAATTCGAATGTCAAATCGATCTATAAAAGCATTAAATCAAATAAATTAGACTATGATTATTTAATACTTTTTTATTATTCTTTTTCTTTATCAAAACAAAAAAAAAAAAAATCATTTGTATTCTCATAACTCAAGTTGAGTAACTCTGAAATAGTTCAAAAGAAAACCCTGAGGCATTTGATTTTTTTGAGTGGTCTCTAACCCCTTTTTCTTTGTCTCATTTAGAATATATTTGGACTCCTCATTCTTATTCTGGATCTAGTTGTCGAGACAATTAAAAAAAGATATTTCCTTGTTGCAAGATATTTCATCTTTGCCTTGAATCATTGGGTTTAGACATTACTTCGGTGATTTTTAATCCTTTCAAAATGGCAGCAACATACCCCTTTTTCTGATTTATTTCTATCAAAAAATCATAAACGGTTGATTCCCGCACGATACACTTTTGATCAAAAGAGTTTCACTAATTCCAACAAATTTTCCTTTTTTGGATTTTTGAAACTTGCTCGAATTGGATCCTTTCGATTTAGAAATCGAAAATAGACTACACTTACGAAGTTGGAACAACTTATTAATTGGTACTAACCCTAGATCCTTGCCCTGAGAAATGAATAAATACTTTCTACTCGAGCTACACCACATACTGTTTACACTACAACCAAAGAAAAAAATGAGGGTTCTAGCGGAACAGAACAAAGGATGTCGAGCCAAGAGCACCTTCATTCATATAATAGGAAGGGTGGGTGTAAGAATCCACAATTGATCATGTCCTTCAAGTCGCACGTTGCTTTCTACCACATCGTTTCAAACGAAGTTTTACCATAACATTCCTCTAGTTTGGAACTGATATGTAATTTGATCCAATTATGGAATCATGAATAGTCATTTGTTCGGTCGTTACATTGTTTTCTAAAGAAGTCTTAGAAAGAATTCAATTTAACCCTCGATTTTCTTTTTATTGGACGAATACAATATTTTTTTTTTATTTATTAATTATTAATTTCTAAATATTGGGTTTGGTTTCTAAATATGAAATATTAGGAAGAAAAAAGTTCTTTGTATTGAATCTACATTGCATTTTCAAGTAACTTGAGAGGATATATTCAACAATTTTAGACTTCTTCGAATATCAAATACTCATAAGAAATCATTAAATTCAAATAGTTATTGAAGTGAAAAAAAACTACCTGGATATCACTATTTGAATAAAGTTTTCCTTTTACTAAAGATTGCATTTATCATTATAAATAATCCATCTTTGAATTAAACCTAAACCTCAGTGATTAAAAAAATAGAGATAGATAGAAAAAGAAATCCATTTCTTTTTTTTCGTGGAGTGGATAAAAAAAAAGTTGATGGAAAGGAAGATTTAGGCTCTTTTTCTTTCATTTCATACTGAAAAAGAAAATCATAAAAAAAAGAATTCCCTCTATCAGATAGACTGAACAATTGTCATTGGAATGAATTATGAATATTCAATATAGAATATTTCAAATTAACGGATCAAAAATCTTTTTCAAAAAACCAAAAAACGTTATCACTGAAATAGAACGACAATAATACATTAAGCATTTCCTCATTTTACGCGTAGTTTCTTTGACTGGTGGGGGTTCAATAATTTTTATTTAAAGCAAGGAGAATAGAATATAGGATGTATGAATTACCCCCCCACCTGTCTATATTATTCCATATATTTACAATTATTTATGAGAACCAAATCAAATACGAAATGAAATACCTAAAAATGGGGTTCAAAGAAAATAGATATGTTATATGTATGTAACTTGATTATTTCTTAATCCAATTTGTACAAGCACAGCTAGTGAAATTGATATCTTACATTGTTAATTAACTCTTATTATATGGGACGTAAGGCTTTTCGAAGTAACTAACTTAAACTTCAATATGAATATTGAATATTCAAAGTATAAGGGGATGGACATACGATGAAAAGCGCATTCAACCTCTTTTGCAACCCCCTTTTTTCTTTATTTCCAATTCCATTCTTCAAATCTATATCTATGTTCCTAGATCACAACTCGATTCAGTTCCATCTATATGTATCTTATTTGAATTTCATTTGTGAAAAAAAGGATTTAAAGAAGAATAGAATCATTAAAAATCAGAAACAAGAATCACATAATATCCAATATTTGACTCTTGTAGAGAAAGTAGTTCAAAAAGAAACTTTTTTTTTTATTCGGATAATAGATATTTCTATCTATATAGAGAATAGGTATTCCCTGGGACGGAAGGATTCGAACCTCCGAATAGCGGGACCAAAACCCGTTGCCTTACCACTTGGCTACGCCCCATTTCGATTTCTATTCAATACTAATAAACACTAGTCTTGGTATTGGTTGTTCGTCAATTCCAATCCAAAAATATCTATGGACTCTATTGTTCCTAGGGTTTTGACACGTGTAGATATACAATGAAACTGAATTTATTGATCATTACATATAATTCAATTAAGATATTGTATAAAAGTATGATTTCTTCTATTCTTTTTTGAGAATTGAAGGATTTTTGATTGGGTGAGTTCAAAGAAGGATTTTTTGGTATACCTTATTTTTTTTTCATTTTTAAGGGATATCAATTATCAATAACAATAACTCAATCAAAATACAATTATCTCCAAGTCCAAGAAAAAAATGTTTGTTATGCTTAATATCTTTAGTTTGATCTGTATATGTCTTCATTCCACCCTTTATTCGAGTAGTTTTTTCTTAGCCAAATTGCCTGAGGCCTACGCTTTTTTGAATCCAATCGTAGATTTTATGCCAGTAATACCCCTTCTCTTTTTTCTCTTAGCCTTTGTTTGGCAAGCTGCTGTAAGTTTTCGATGAGATCTTTAATACTGTCCTAGACATGATGATTTATTCGAAAAAAAAATTCTAACAATGGATAAGATCAGATAAGTCTTACAGCCTGAACCCTCGATTCAAACAATTCTTAGATAGATGCAAGAAATCTGACTCACCCTCTTTCCTTTCCTCATTCGGATTCTTTTTCACTTATTGAAAAACCTTTTTTGAGTCATCCCAAAATAGGAACGATATTTTTTTTTAATGAAAGACTCGACTCTTATTCCAAATGAATTTCTGAAAATTCTTTTTGATTTTTGATTTCGAGAAACCATTTCGTTTATTGGTGTCAAAATAGGATATCGGGTATAAAAATGGAGAATCTATTCTCTTTTTTTTGAAAAAAAAAAGATCTTGGAGATTGTGTAATGCTTACTCTCAAACTCTTTGTTTACACAGTAGTGATATTTTTTGTTTCTCTCTTCATCTTTGGATTCCTATCTAATGATCCAGGACGTAATCCTGGACGTGAAGAATAAAAAGGCCTTTCTTTTTACTTGCTTAATTTTTCAATGTTCTTAGGATTTTATTTATTGCACATCCTTAACTATTTTATTAAATAAAAAAAACAAAGGAAAGGTTTTGAAAAAAAAAAAAAATAAATAAAATAACAAGTCATCAACGGAAACGGAAAGAGAGGGATTCGAACCCTCGGTACGAAAAACTCGTACAACGGATTAGCAATCCGACGCTTTAGTCCACTCAGCCATCTCTCCCAATTGAAAAAGGATAATTACTATGTTACATTACACAAAAAGTAAGACTTGAAAAAAATCCTTTCTTTATCTCTCTTTTTTTTATTTTTTTACTATATTGACATATACAACTTTAATATATACTACTTTTATAAGCAATCCCATTTAGATAAAGAAAAGGTTCTAAAGAGATATTTCGAATAAAAAAAAGAAAAAAGCAAGAATACCTCTTCTTCCGAAAGAGCTTTTTTTTCTTTTCACGGCCTGGCCTGGTTAGTAACTAGCCGGGCCATTTTTTGTTCCATTCCAAATCGTAGATAATATGATATCGAATTTAATTAGATAGAATCAAAGTGTCATTTTTTATTATATTATTCTATTATTTTTCTTTCTTTTCTTATTTTTTTTCTTTTTTTCCAGTAAAGAAAAAAAAATAAGGAACTGTGGATTGTTGTGCAATGTATTCTTATGTCATAACATAAACAGTTTTATCGAGTCCTATCTGTTCTGTCAAAAATCCTCCATCAAAAGAAAGAACAAGTTCTTTCTTTATTTTAATTTTGAATTAGGAGTGCTCTTTTACTAATCTGATTAGGTCTACTGACAAAATCAAAACAAACACACCAATTCTATAATTTTCATCATTATTTTGGATCCTATCTTGATTACGTCCGATTACCTTGTTTTGTTAGACAAAAGTTTCATTTATATACAATAATCGCATTGTAGCGGGTATAGTTTAGTGGTAAAAGTGTGATTCGTTTTATTAATCCCTTTTATAGTTAAGGGATCCCTCGGTTTGATTTGATTCATATTCCGAACAAAAACTTTATTTCTTAAAAGGATTTAATCCTTTACCTCTCAACGAAGGATTCGAGGAAGAATATACATTCTCGTGATTTGTATCCAAGAGTCAATTAAAAATTGAAAAATTGGATTATTTAATTGCGAAACATAATTTTTTTTAATTGGATCAATACTTCCAATTTAATGAGTATTAGTACAGGATCCATGGATAAAGATAGAAAAACGTATTTCTAATCGTAACTAAATCTTCCATTTTTTCTTTTCTATAGGAAAGATTGAAGCAAAACAGCTT